AAAATTAAAAGGGGGGAGGTTTGTGATGATTTTGAAATCTTTTCTACTAGGTAATCCATTATCCTTATGCATGAAAATAATAAATTCGGTCGTTGTGATCGGGCTCTATTATGGATTTATGACCACATTCTCCATAGGGCCCTCTTATCTCTTACTTCTACGAGCTTGGATTATGGAAGAAGAAAATGAAAGGGAGGTATCCGCAACAACTGGTTTTATTGTGGGACAGCTCATGATGTTCATATCGATCTATTATGCGCCTCTGCATCTAGCATTAAGTAGACCTCATACAATAACTGTCCTAGTTCTACCGTATCTTTTGCTTCATTTCTTCTGGAACAATCATAAAAACTTTTATGATTATGGATCTACTAACAGAAATTCAATGCGTAATCTCAGCATTCAATGTGTATTCCTTAATAATCTAATTATTCAATTATTCAACCATTTTATTTTACCAAGTTCCACGTTAGCCAGATTAGTCAACATTTATATGTTTCGATGCAACAACAAGATTTTATTTTTAACAAGTAGTTTTGTTGGTTGGTTAATAGGTCACATTTTATTCATGAAATGGGTTGGATTGGTATTGTTCTGGATACGGCAAAATCGTTTTATTCGATCTAATAAGTATCTTGTGTCAGAATTGAGAAATTCTATAGGTCGAATCTTTAGTATCCTCTTATTTATTACCTGTGTTTACTATTTAGGCAAAATGCCGTCACCTATTGTCACTAAGAAACTGAAAGATAAAGAAACCTCAGAAACGGAAGAAGAGGAAAAAAGAGAGGAAGAAAGCGATGTAGAAACAACTTATGAAATGACGGAGACTGAACAAGAACAAGAAGAAGAAGAATTCACCGAAGAAAAACCTTTCCTTTATTCGGAAGAAAAGGAGGATCTGGACAAAATAGATGAAACGGAAGAGATCCGAGTGAATAGAAAGGAAAAAAAAAAAGATGAATTTCACTTTCAAGAGGCTTACTATCAAGATAGCCCGGTTTACGAAGATTCTGATCTGGAGACCCATCAAGATAATTGGGAATTGGGAAGACTGAAAGAAGATAAAAATAAAAGATTGTGGGTTGAAAAAACTTTTGTCACTTTTTTTTTTGATTATAAGCGATGGAATCGTCCATTACGATATATAAAAAATGATAAATTAGAAAATGCTTTACGCAATGAAATGTCACAATTTTTTTTTTTTACATGTACAAGTGATGGGAAACAAATAATATCCTTTACATATCCGCCCAGTTTATCAACTTTTTCGGAAATGCTAGAACGAAGAATTTCTTTGTACATAATAGAAAAACTATATGACGAAGATCTTTATAATTCTTGGATTTATGCTAATGAAAAAAAAAAGTACAATTTGAACAATGAATTGAGAAGCCGAATCCAAATTATAGAAAAAAATGAGAGATCCTCTAGTCTGGATATGCTTGAAAAAAAAACCATATTATGCGATGATGAAAAAAAAAAGAAATGCTTGCCAAAAACTTATGATCCTTTTTTAAACGGACCATATCGAGGAACGAGAAAAGAATTAGATTCATGCGCAATCATGAATACTTATACAGATACAGAAGATTTAGTAGAATTTTTTTTTATAAATAAGATTCATGATCTACTTCTTAATGATTCCGTAGAACTTCACCGTCAATCATTTTTGAATTCTCCAGAAGAAAAAGGAATTGATTCAGAAAGTGAAGCAAAATATTTTCAATTTTTCTTTGATGTAATTACAACACATATAAAAGATCAAAAAATAATTAAAAAGAAATCTATTGGAATTAGAAAAGAAGAAATCAGTAAAAAGGTTTCTCGATGGTCATACAAATTAACCGAGAATTTGAGAGAAGAGGAAGAAGAAAATGAAGAAGATTTGGAGGAAGAATATTATGAGATTCATTCAAGAAGAGCCAAACGTGTGATAATTTATGAGGATAATGATCAGAATACCAATTCTAGTTCTAGTATTCAGAATACTAGTAACAATGAGAAAAAGGATGATCAAATGGAAGAGGAAGAGGAAGAGGTGGCTTTGATACGTTACTTAAAACAATCGGATTTTCGTCGCAATCTAATCAAGGGATCCATGCGCGCTCAAAGACGTAAAACAGTTATTTGGAACCTCTTTCAAGTAAATGTACATTCTCCTCTTTTTTTGGATCGTCTAGATAAAACATATTTTTTTTCGTTTTTTGATATCAACGAAATTAAGAATCTAATTTTTAGGAATTGGATGGGGAGAGAACAAGAATCAGAATTAAAAATTTCCTATTTTGAAAATGAAGATAAAAAAGAAGAAAAAAAATATAAAAATGAACAGATAGAAATATCAGAAGCTTGGGATACCTTTATATTTACTCAAGTAATAAGAAGTTTGATGTTAGTAACCCAATCTTTTCTTAGAAAATACATTATATTGCCTTCATTAATAATAGCCAAAAATCTTTTCCGTATGTTATTATTTCAAATTCCCGAGTGGAACGAGGATTTTAAGGAATGGAATAGAGAAATCCATATTAAATGCACCTATAGCGGTGTTCAATTATCAGAAACAGAATTTCCCCAAGATTGGTTAATAGAAGGTATTCAGATAAAGATTTTATATCCTTTCTGTCTAAAACCTTGGAGAAAATCTAGGGCACGATCTCATCATAGAGATCTAATGAAAAAAAAAGAAAAAAAAACAAATTTTTGTTTTTTAACAGTCTGGGGAATGGAAGCGGAACTTCCCTTTGGTTCTCCTCGAAAACGACCTTTCTTTTTTGAACCTATTTATAAAGAAATTCAAAAAAGAAAAAAAAAAGGAGTCATCCAAATAGTTCGAAATATCAACCTAATAATGAAAAAACTGGATAAAGTAAATCTAAATTTATTATTTGAAGTGAGGAAAGAAAAAGTATATGAATCAAACGAAAATAAAAAAGATTTAAAAAGAAATATTCCTAGCGAATCATCCGTTCTAAATCAAACGATAAATTGGTTCAATTATTCACTAATAGAAAGAAGAATGAAAGATCTTTCTGATAAGACAATTCAAATCAGGAATCAAATTGAAGGAACTGCAAAAGACAAGAAAAAAAAAGAAATAGTTATAATTTATGATAATAAAAGATCGGGATTACAGAAGCATATTTGGAAAATATTAAAAAGGAAAAATATCCGATTAATGCGTAAATTACACTACTTTATCAAATCATTCATTGAAAAAATATACATAGATATTTTTTTATGTACCATTACCATTTCTAAGATCAATATACAACTTTTCTTTGAATCAACAAAAAAGATCTTTAATAAATCCATTTACAACAATGGAATAAATAAAGAACAAGAAGGAATTGATGAAAGAAATCAAAATACAATGAATTTTCTTTTGACTATAAAAAAATTGTTTTCAAATATTGATAATACTAAGACTAGCAATAAAAATTCCAATACTTATTGGTCCCTATCCCAAGCATATGTTTTTTACAAAATATCACAAAACCAATTACTTAATAAGTATCAATTGAGATCTGTACTTCAATATCAAGGGAGCTATCCTTTTTTTAAGGATAATTTAAAAGACTATTATATGATACACGGAATTTTTAATTATAAATCAAGACATAAGCAAATTAATACGTTTGTAATGAACGAATGGAAAAACTGGTTAAAAAGTTATTATCAATATGATTTATCTAAAAAAAAAAAGTATCAATTAGTATTAGCACCTAAAGAATGGAGAAATAGAATTGATAAACATCGTATGATTCAAAATAAGGAATCAAACCAATTGGATTTCTATAAAAAAGACCGATTCATTTATTCCATGAAAGAAAATGACTATGCAGAGAATTCATTTATGAATAAAAAAGATAAATGGAAAAAACATTACAGATATGATATTTTATCATATAAATACATAAGCCTTCCTAATTTATACATTTCTGAATCAACATTAGAAAAAAACGGGGACCAAGAAATTACATATCATTTCAATACATCGAAACCTGAATCATTTTATGTATTGGTAAGTATACCTAGTAATGATTATCTAGAAAAAGTAGAAAAAGGATTTCTTATTGATAGGAATACTAATTTGGATAGAAAATATTTTGATTGTAGAATTCTTCATCTTTGTTTTCTAAATAATATTGAGAATAATATAGAGATCTGGACCAATGCACATATTGGCATCAAGATTCAGAAAAAGACTAAGACTGAAATTAAGAATTTCAACAAAATGGAAAAAAAAGATCTTTTTGTTCCTACAATTCATCAAGAGAGCAAAATATACAATTTCGTTTTTGATTGCATGGGAATGAATAAAAAAAGGTTCTATGATAATGATATCGTATCCAATCATGATACTATATCCAATCTAGAAACTTGGTTCTTCCCAGAATTTGTACTACTTTTTGATGTATATAAAATTCAACCTTGGATCATCCCAATCAAATCACTCTTTTTTAATTTTTCTATAAATGAAAAAAGTAAAAAAATTAACGTAAAATCATCTAAAGCTATTGAAGATATTGAAGATATTGAAGAAGATTACGCAAGCTTAGAAATAAAAAAAGGTATAAAAAAAAAACAATATAAGAGCAAGAATGAAATGGAACTAGATTTCTTTTTGAGAAAATATTTACTTTTTCAACTAAGATGGGCTGATCATTTGAATAATAAAGTAATGAAAAATATAAGGGTATATTGTCTCCTACTTAGACTGATAAATCCAAAGGAAATTGCTATATCTTCGATTCAAAGAGGTGAAATAAATCTAGATCAAATGTTGATTCAAAGGGACCTAGTTCTTGCAGAAGTGATAAGAAAGGGAATATTTATTATTGAACCAATTTGTCTATCTATACGAAGGGACGGAAAATCTATTATATATCAAACTATGGATATTTCATCAGTCGATAATAAGAAGTACCAAACAAATAAAAAATACACAAAAAAAAGAATTGAAAAAAGGGGGTTTGAAAAATCCATTGCACGACACAGAAACATATTTTTGAGTGGAGACAAAAATCATTATGATTTACTTGTTCCTGAAAATATTCTATCCCCCAGACGTCGTAGAGAATTTCGAATTCGAATTTGTTTAAATTCCCGGAATTTTCATGTTGTGGATAGAAATCCAAGATTTTGCAATGAAAATAAAATAAGAAACTGTGGGCAATTTTTGAATGAGAACAAACATATTAATACAGATAGAAAAAATTTCATTAAATTCAAATTTTTTCTTTGGCCCAATTATAGATTAGAAGATTTAGCTTGTATGAATCGCTATTGGTTTGATGCCAATAACAGCAGTCGTTTCAGTATGTCAAGAATACATATGTATTAACAATTAGGAATCAATTCAATTCCAATGAAAAAGAATTTATAGTTGATTTCCTACATATCGTCTAACATATTTGGTAGATGAGAAAGCCAAAACATATACACTATGTAGTAATACTATAATACATGATGCTGATTTCATAGTATATCAACTTTCATTAGGAAGAGTGGAATTTCTTTAAGTAAAAAGAACAAAGAAATTGTTCTTTTTCGCGAATACATATATGTTTTGTATATTTTGATTAAAATATACAAAACATAAAAACATAAACCACATAAATGAAAAAAAGAGTATATGAATAGAATCCAATTTTGATGTATACTAGATGAAAAGATAAAAATAACTGGCATAAGAAATATTCTTTATTATTATTATTTTATTTTTCCTGATCGGTAAAATTCACAGAAAATAAAGATACAAATTTTCATTTATGGTCAAAAAAAATTCAAAAAATTCATTCATCTCAGTTATTACACAAGAAGAAAAAGAAGAAAATAGTGGATCTGTTGAATTTCAAGTATTCCATTTCACCAATAAGATACGAAGACTTACTTCACATTTAGAATTGCACAAAAGAGATTTTTTATCACAAAGGGGTCTACGAATAATTCTAGGAAAACGTCAACGATTATTGACTTATTTGTCAAAGAAAAATAAAGTGCGTTATAAGAAATTAATGGATCAATTAAATATTCGAGAACCAAAAATTTCTTAATTAAATTTGAATTTCTTATTCTTGTTCTTTTTTATTTTTTAATTATTTTTTTCTTAGTTCAGTTATTCTTTGTTTATATTTTTCATTTTAATAAATTTTTAATAAATTAATGAAATAATGAATTAAGGAAAAAAATATGAGCCACAAGGTACATTGGACAAAGTTTCATAATTACCTTATCCCATACAATGTAACTATTCAATATCTTTAGTAATATTTCTAGGATCAGTTATTATATTAGGAGGTCTGGGAATAGTATTACTTACTAATCCCATTGATTCTGCCTTTTCATTGGTATTGGTTCTTCTTGTTTGTATATCAGAATATTCCAATGATTCCTATTTGCGGACCTTTGGAAATAGGATCACTTCATTGGTTTTTACAAGGATTTTTTTTCATTGAATGACTACTCTCCCAAATACGTTATGGTACGGAATTTTTTGTACTACAAGATCAAATCAGATTATAGAACAGGATTTATTCATAAGTAACGTTCAACAAATTGGGATTCATTTATCCCATTTATCCACAGATTTTTCTCTTCCTTTTAAACTCATTTATCTAATCCTTTTACTTTCTTTGATAGGTGCAATTACTATGGCTCATCAATAATCTAATATAATAAGAAAGAAGAACTTCTTTTTTTATTGAAAGAATGTAATCTCTTTTTTTCTCAATCTACTGTGAATATATTCTTTTGTTCTGTAATTCTTCTATTCTAGTCAACTTAATTGATTTCATTTTTTTTCATATTTCAATGAATTGAGAGAGATGGGGAATTTATCAATAATGTTAGAACATGTATTTCTTCTAAGTGTTTATTTATTTTCTATCGTTATCTATGGACTGATCACAAGCCAAAGCATGGCTAGAACACTTATGTGTCTTGAGTTTATACTGAATTCGGTGAATATAAATCTCGTCACATTTTCCAATCTTTTTGATAGTCAACAATTAAAAGGAGAAATTTTCTCAATCTTTGTTATAGCCATTGCTGCTGTTTAAGCAGTTATTGGCCTACCTATTGTTTTGTCGATCCATCGTAACAAAAAATAAATTCGTATTAATCAATCAAATTTGCTGAAGAATTAGTCATAATTCTTCTATTTTCACATAGAAATCAAAACATAAGACTTTTAGATTCTATTTAGAATATTCTAAATAGAATCTAATAGAATTAGAATTCAATCTTAATAGAATCTAAAATTCTCTTATTATTATTTACTTATTTATTTTCTTTCTTCTCTTTTTTCATATAGATTTATGATTGAGATTTAGAGTTACTAACCTCTTCTATCACTAACCTAATATCAAATTAATTCTATTTCTATCTATCTATATAATTATTCTACCTATATACTAGAATCTTTCTATATTCTATTATTTCTATATCTATATATATATATATTCTTCTATTATTTCTATATATATATATAGTAAAATATAGTAAAATTAACATGAATTGAATTCGTAAACTTATATTTCATGGTTATTGAAATGGAAATCAAAGTATCTTGGTCCTTTCTCATAAACAGATTAAAAAACCTATTGATTCTTAAAATTTTGATAAATCATTGATTCATCTGGTGTCTACAATAGAAAATATATGATTATTTCATTTTCTTATTTTACCAGATTGAAAATTTTTTGTGTTCAAAACTGGAATTTATAGACCCAATGTCACATTCAGTAAAGATTTATGATACATGTATAGGATGTACCCAATGTGTTCGAGCTTGCCCCACGGATGTATTGGAAATGATACCTTGGAACGGATGTAAAGCTAAGCAAATTGCTTCTGCGCCAAGAACCGAAGATTGTGTAGGTTGTAAAAGATGTGAATCCGCTTGTCCAACGGATTTTTTGAGTGTCCGTGTTTATTTATGGCATGAAACAACTCGCAGCATGGGTCTTTCTTATTGATATGTGACAAAAAACTCCACTTGAATCATTTGATTCCTCTTTACCGACAAAAGCCCGTATTCGAGAAAAGAGAATATATTATTCTTCTCCCGATCACGGGCTTTTCTGGTATAATCTTATCTTGTCTTTATCACGAGTTATTTTCGTTGGTTAACAATACTTTTTGTTTTGCCCATATTTGCGGGTTCTTCAATTATCTTTTTCACTCATAGGATAAAAAATGGTATACTATATATATATATATCCTAGAGTTCCTTCTAATGATCTATTTATTTTGTTATCATTTTCCAATTGGACGATCCGATCCATTAACTCAATCCAAGAAGGATTCTAAATGGATCAATCTTTTTGATTTTCAATGGAGACTGGAAACCGATGGACTTTTCATAGGACCCTTTTTACTGACAGGATTTATAACTACTTTAGTAGCTTGGCCAATTACTCAAAATCCGCGATTTTTCTATTTCTTGATGTTATCAATGTATAGTAGTCAAATAGCACCATTTTCTTCTCGAGACTTTTTTCCTTTTTTTTTTATCTCGAAGAGATGGGGATACCTATTCCAATGTCAAAAATCTTTATCATGTTTAGTAGTTTCTCGATGGTTTCTCTTGCATTGCCAGGAATGAGTGGTTTTGTTGCAGAATTCTTACTCTTTTTTGGAATAATTACCAGCCAAAAATATCTTTTCATACCAAAAATGTTAATTACTTTTGTGATGTCAATTGGAATGATATTAACTTCTATTTTTTATTATCTATGTTACGATATTACGTCAGATTTTCTATGGATATAAGCTCTTTAATATTACAAACTCAATTTTTTTGATTCTGGACCACGAGAACTATTTGTCTTGATCTATATCTTTCTACCTGTAATAGGAATTGGTATTTATCCTGATTTGTTCTCCCGTTATCGGTTGACAAGGTACAAGTTCTCTTTTTATAGATACTAATTCTTTTTTTAGATTCAATAAATTTAATTGAATTGGAAAAAAAGTCTTAGAATTCTTTGACTTTCATATTTTCACGATTCTTCGTTGTGCAATCAAAAAAAGGTAAGTGTTAATTAGAATTTTAATTAGATATATCTAAAGTTTTTGAGAACCATTTGAATAATTCCTCTATTTAAAAGGTTCTCAAAAACTCGCACAAAATTTCATTGTATATCTGAAAATCTGACAATTCTTTTATGTATCCTTTATTTTTTATGTATTCTTTGATGCAGTTTATTTTATCCAATTAGATATTCATTGGAATGAGCCATAACTATGGAACCCGATTCCTAATAGATTGATCCCAAAATAGCATATCCAAATTAGGAGAAATCCTATAGAAGCTACAAATGCCGAATTCATAACTTGATCTTGCAATTTTGAATTTTTTCTAGTATGTAAATAAATTGCAAATATGGTCCAAGTAATAAATGCCCAAGTTTCCTTAGGATCCCAATTCCAATATGAACCCCATGCTTCATTAGCCCATACTGCTCCAGAAAGAATACCTATGGTTAAAAAGGTAAACCCTAAACTAATGACACGATAACTCCAAGAATCCAAATGCTGAATTAATTGATATTTGTAAAAATTTTTAAATGATAGGAAAGAAGTCTTTTTTAAAATACTTCCTTTTTCGTTCAAATATTCCATATCACCAAAGAAAAACGGTTTCCTTAAACTTACAAAATTCTTGTTTTTCAAAAAAAAATCGATTTTTTTTTGAAATGTAATCACTATAAGAGCAACTGATAATAATGATCCGCATAAAAGAGCTGCATAGCTCAATAACATCATACTGACATGCATCATTAACCACTGAGATTGTAGAGCAGGTACTAATATTGCGGGTTGATGCATTTCAGTTGAAAGACCTGATGTGGCGAAACCTTGGGTAAAAAAGGCACTTGGTGCAGTTATTGTGTTTAAATCATTTTTATAATTCCTAATATACGGAATTATATGAATAATGGATAAACTCCATGAAAGGAAAATTAATGATTCATATAAATTACTTAAA